GCTAGTGTAGCTTAAATCAAAGCATAACACTGAAGATGTTAAGATGAATCCTAGAAAGATTCCACAGGCACAAAGGCTTGGTCCTGACTTTACTATCAGCTTTAACTCAATTTATACATGCAAGTATCCGCATCCCCGTGAGAATGCCCTCAATCCTCTACCCGAGAACGAGGAGCAGGCATCAGGCACAATCAACTTAAGCCCAAGACGCCTTGCTAAGCCACACCCCCAAGGGATTTCAGCAGTAATAAATATTAAGCCATAAGTGAAAACTTGACTTAGTTAGAGTTAAAAGGGCCGGTAAAATTCGTGCCAGCCACCGCGGTTATACGAAAGACCCTAGTTGATAAACACGGCGTAAAGGGTGGTTAAGGAAAATAAATTAATAAAGCTAAAGACCCTCTAAGCTGTCATACGCATTCCGAGAACACGAAACCCAAACACGAAAGTCGCTTTAAATATTACTACCTGACCCCACGAAAGCTAAGAAACAAACTGGGATTAGATACCCCACTATGCTTAGCTATAAACCTAGATGTATATTTACACAAACATCCGCCCGGGTACTACGAGCACAGCTTAAAACCCAAAGGACTTGGCGGTGTCTCAGACCCACCTAGAGGAGCCTGTTCTAGAACCGATAACCCCCGTTAAACCTCACCACTTCTTGTTTTCCCCGCCTATATACCGCCGTCGTCAGCTTACCCTGTGAAGGTCCAACAGTAAGCAAAATGGGCCCGCCCAAAAACGTCAGGTCGAGGTGTAGCGTACGAAGTGGGAAGAAATGGGCTACATTTTCTATACATATAGAATATTACGAATGACATACTGAAACAAATGTCTGAAGGTGGATTTAGCAGTAAAAAACAAATAGAGTGTCCTTTTGAATTAGGCTCTGAGACGCGCACACACCGCCCGTCACTCTCCCCATATTTATAATCATTCAATACATAATAAAACACATACTCACACGGGGAGGCAAGTCGTAACATGGTAAGTGTACCGGAAGGTGCACTTGGAACAATCAGGACGTGGCTGAGATAGTTAAGCATCTCCCTTACACCGAGAAGACATCCATGCAAGTTGGATCGCCCTGAGCTAAACAGCTAGCTTAAATACCAAAAATTATCTATCAACATTAAAAATCTTTATAAAACTACAACAACCCAAATTAAAACATTTTACCGCCCAAGTATGTGAGACAGAAAAGGCACTACATAAAGCTATAGAAAAAGTACCGCAAGGGAATGCTGAAAGAGAAATGAAACAAATCATTAAAGCCCTACAAAGCAGAGATTAAACCTCGTACCTTTTGCATCATGATTTAGCTAGACCTTCTGAGCAAAGAGTACTTTAGTTCAAAACCCCGAAACTACGTGAGCTACCCCGAAACAGCCTATCAATTAGGGCCAACCCGTCTCTGTGGCAAAAGAGTGGGAAGATTTCCGGGTAGAGGTGACAAACCTACCGAACCTAGTTATAGCTGGTTGCCTAAGAAATGAATAGAAGTTCAGCCTCACACTCCTTAACTCAAAAACAAATTTAAAATACACGAGACAAAGAAACATGTGAGAGTTAGTCAAAGGGGGTACAGCCCCTTTGAAATAGGACACAGCCTCACCAGGAGGTTAAAGATTATATTAAATAAGATAGACCGCTCTAGTGGGCCTAAAAGCAGCCATCAAAACAGAAAGCGTTAAAGCTCTGGCGGAATAAAAATCCATTATCCAAATATATTATCTAAAACCCCTAACTTTATTAGGCCATTCCATGCCCACATGGAAGAAATACTGCTAAAATGAGTAATAAGAAAGAACCCCTTTCTCCTAGCCTACGTGTATACTAGATCGGACTAACCACTAGTAATTACCGAACCCAACCAAAGAGGGCAATGTGAACACTTAAAATACCAAGAAAACTTCACATAAAACAATCGTTAAACCTACACCGGAAGGCATATATAGGAAAGACTAAAAGAAAAGGAAGGAACTCGGCAAACACTTATAAGCCTCGCCTGTTTACCAAAAACATCGCCTCCTGCAAAAATCAACGTATAGGAGGTCTTGCCTGCCCAGTGACAAGTTAAACGGCCGCGGTATTTTGACCGTGCGAAGGTAGCGCAATCACTTGTCTTTTAAATGAAGACCTGTATGAATGGTGGAACGAGGGCTTAACTGTCTCCCCTTTCAAGTCAATGAAATTGATCTGCCCGTGCAGAAGCGGACATAAAACTACAAGACGAGAAGACCCTTTGGAGCTTAAGACTTAAGATCAACTATGTCAAGAACCTCAAACAAGATTAAACTAAATAGCAACTGATCCCTGTCTTCGGTTGGGGCGACCGCGGGAGAAAACAAAGCTCCCACGCGGACCGGGATTATATCCTAAAACTAAGAGAGACATCTCTAAGGCACAGAACTTCTGACCACAAAGATCCGGCCCTTGCGCCGATCAACGAACCAAGTTACCCTAGGGATAACAGCGCAATCCCCTTTAAGAGTCCATATCGACAAGGGGGTTTACGACCTCGATGTTGGATCAGGACATCCTAATGGTGCAGCCGCTATTAAGGGTTCGTTTGTTCAACGATTAAAGTCCTACGTGATCTGAGTTCAGACCGGAGCAATCCAGGTCAGTTTCTATCTGTAACGCCACTTTTCCTAGTACGAAAGGACCGGAAAAAGGGGGCCCATATTATTAATACGCCCCACCCCTATTTAATGCAATCAACTAAATTAAATAATGAGAGGGCACAACCCTAAATCAAGACAAGATTATTAAGATGGCAGAGCCCGGTAATTGCAAAAGGCCTAAGCCCTTTCCCCCGGAGGTTCAAATCCTCCTCTTAATTATGATAGCACTTCTAATTACGTACCTAATTAATCCTCTTGCCTATATCGTGCCGGTATTATTAGCAGTCGCCTTCCTAACCCTAATTGAACGCAAAGTACTAGGATATATGCAACTACGTAAAGGCCCAAACGTAGTAGGACCCTACGGACTTCTACAACCAATTGCAGACGGTATTAAGCTATTTATTAAAGAGCCTCTACGCCCTTCAACATCCTCCCCCTTTCTATTCCTAGCAACACCTATGTTAGCTCTTACCTTAGCCCTTACCTTATGAGCACCAATACCCATACCACATTCAATAACAGATCTAAACCTAGGCATATTATTTATCTTAGCCCTTTCAAGCTTAGCAGTCTACTCCATCCTGGGCTCAGGATGGGCCTCTAATTCAAAATATGCCTTAATTGGAGCCCTACGAGCAGTTGCCCAAACCATCTCCTATGAAGTTAGTTTAGGACTAATTCTGCTATCAATTATCATCTTTACAGGAGGTTTCACCCTCCAAATATTTAATACAACCCAAGAAGCAGTATGATTACTAATTCCAGCCTGACCTCTAGCCGCCATATGATATATCTCTACCCTAGCAGAAACAAACCGAGCTCCTTTCGACCTCACAGAAGGAGAATCAGAACTCGTCTCTGGCTTCAATGTAGAATATGCCGGAGGACCCTTTGCCCTGTTCTTCCTGGCTGAATACGCCAATATCCTATTAATAAATACCCTCTCAGCTATTCTATTTCTAGGTACAACCCACAATATTATCATACCAGAAATTACCTCAATCAACATTATAACAAAAGCTGCCCTACTCTCCATATTATTTTTATGGGTACGTGCCTCCCACCCCCGATTCCGATATGACCAGCTAATACACTTAGTATGAAAAAACTTCTTACCCCTTACACTAGCCTTAATTCTATGACACATTGCCCTGCCCATTGCACTAACAGGCCTGCCACCCCAATTGTAGCCGGAGCTGTGCCCGAATGCCCAAGGACCACTTTGATAGAGTGAATCATGGAGGTTAAAATCCCCCCAGCTCCTTAGAAAGAAGGGACTCGAACCCATATTATGGAGATCAAAACTCCAAGTGCTCCCATTACACCACTTCCTAGTAAGATCAGCTAAATCAAGCTTTTGGGCCCATACCCCAAAAATGTAGGTTAAAATCCTTCTCTTACCAATGAGCCCTTACATTATTATAATTTTATTATCCAGCCTGGGCCTAGGCACAGCCCTAACATTTATAAGCTCCCATTGACTACTAGCTTGAATAGGACTTGAAATTAATACACTAGCAATTTTACCACTTATAGCCCAACATCATCACCCACGAGCAGTAGAAGCAACCACTAAATATTTCCTAGCACAAGCAGCTGCAGCAGCAACCATTTTATTTGCCAGCACTATTAATGCCTGAGCAACAGGAGAATGAAACATCAATTGCTTAACCCACCCTATCGCAACTGCACTCGCCACAATAGCCCTAGCACTAAAAGTAGGCCTAGCCCCAATACATTTCTGAATGCCCCCCGTAATACAAGGACTAGACCTTACAACAGGGCTTATCATGGCCACCTGGCAAAAACTAGCCCCCTTCGCCTTAATTATCCAAATAGCATCATTCACGCACCCTCAACTACTAACAATCCTAGGACTCATATCAGTATTTATTGGAGGATGAGGAGGCCTAAATCAAACTCAGCTACGAAAAATTATAGCCTATTCATCAATCGCCCACCTTGGATGAATAATTATAATCGTACAACTAAAACCACAACTAACTATCCTAACATTGTCCCTATATATTATTATAACAATAGCAACTTTCTTAACATTTAAATTAATAAATGCCACAAAAATCAATACACTAGCAACAAGCTGGGCTAAAACTCCAATCCTAACAGCAACTGCTACCCTCGCTTTACTATCATTAGGAGGCCTCCCCCCACTAACAGGATTTATACCAAAATGACTAATTCTACAAGAACTCACCATACAAGGCTTACCCTTAGCCGCAACAGTAATAGCCCTAAGTGCACTACTAAGTCTATATTTTTATCTACGACTGTGCTACTCCATAACCCTTACCATAGCCCCAAACACAAATAATTCACTAACCCCTTGACGAATACAAAACACACAAAACAAAATCCTACTAGCTACTACAATAACTGCAACCCTTATACTACTGCCCCTAACCCCCCTCGCCCAAATATTAGTTAACTAGAGACTTAGGATAACATAAGACCAAAAGCCTTCAAAGCTTTAAGTAGGAGTTAAAATCTCCTAGTCTCTGCCTAAGACTTGCGGGACTTTATCCCACATCTTCTGAATGCAACTCAGACACTTTAATTAAGCTAAAGCCTTACTAGATGAGAAGGCCTCGATCCTACAAACTCCTAGTTAACAGCTAGACGCTCAAGCCAGCGAGCATTCATCTACTTTCCCCGCCTCCCTTTAAAAAAGGCGGGGAAAGCCCCGGCAGGCAATTAGCCTGCATCTTCGGATTTGCAATCCGATGTGTTATACACCACAAGACTTGATAGGAAAAGGACTTAAACCTTTGTACATGGAGCTACAATCCACCGCCTAAACCCTCGGCCATCCTACCTGTGACAATCACACGCTGATTCTTCTCAACTAATCATAAAGACATTGGTACCCTCTACTTAGTATTTGGTGCTTGAGCCGGAATAGTTGGTACAGCCCTTAGCCTGCTAATTCGGGCTGAGCTAGCCCAACCCGGGGCCCTTCTAGGGGATGACCAGATTTACAACGTTATTGTTACTGCTCATGCCTTCATCATAATTTTCTTTATAGTAATGCCAATCATAATCGGAGGCTTTGGTAACTGACTTGTGCCACTAATAATTGGAGCACCAGATATAGCATTCCCACGAATAAATAATATAAGTTTCTGACTACTTCCCCCATCTTTCCTACTGCTATTAGCTTCTTCCGGAGTTGAAGCCGGGGCGGGTACAGGATGAACTGTTTATCCCCCTCTTGCCGGAAATCTCGCACACGCCGGGGCTTCTGTAGACTTAACTATCTTTTCTCTCCACCTCGCAGGTGTATCCTCTATTCTAGGAGCCATTAATTTCATCACAACCATCATTAACATAAAACCCCCTGCTATCTCCCAATATCAAACCCCTCTATTCTTTTGAGCCGTTCTAATAACAGCTGTACTTCTACTATTATCCCTACCCGTTCTAGCTGCTGGCATTACAATGCTCCTAACAGACCGTAACCTTAATACAACATTCTTTGACCCAGCCGGAGGAGGAGACCCTATCCTTTACCAACATTTATTTTGATTCTTTGGTCACCCAGAAGTATACATTTTAATTCTTCCAGGCTTTGGAATAATTTCTCACATCGTAGCCTACTACTCTGGGAAAAAAGAACCCTTTGGATATATAGGAATAGTTTGAGCTATAATAGCCATCGGATTATTAGGTTTTATCGTATGAGCCCATCACATATTTACAGTAGGAATGGACGTAGACACTCGAGCATACTTTACATCCGCAACAATAATTATCGCAATCCCAACAGGTGTAAAAGTATTCAGCTGACTTGCTACTCTGCATGGAGGATCCATCAAATGAGAAACCCCTTTATTATGGGCCCTTGGCTTTATCTTCCTATTTACTGTAGGAGGGCTCACAGGAATCGTATTAGCCAACTCATCCTTAGACATTGTACTTCATGATACATATTATGTAGTAGCCCACTTTCATTATGTCCTATCAATAGGAGCTGTATTTGCCATTATAGGAGCCTTTGTACACTGATTCCCTCTATTTACAGGTTACACAATACATGATACCTGAACAAAAATTCACTTCGGAACAATATTTGTAGGAGTTAACCTCACCTTCTTCCCCCAACATTTCCTAGGCTTAGCCGGAATACCACGACGATATTCAGACTACCCAGACGCCTACTCACTATGAAACATTATTTCATCCATTGGCTCTATAGTCTCTCTAGTAGCAGTCGTAATATTTCTTTATATTTTATGAGAAGCCTTTACTGCCAAACGAGAAGTAATGTCCGTCGAATTAACCTCCACAAACGTAGAATGATTACACGGATGTCCCCCGCCTTACCATACATTTGAAGAGCCAGCATTCGTACAAGTACGAACAAATTAACGAGAAAGGAAGGAATCGAACCCCCATAAACTAGTTTCAAGCCAGTCACATAACCACTCTGTCACTTTCTTCTATAAGATGCTAGTAAAAAAGAACATTACACTGCCTTGTCAAGGCAAAATTGTAGGTTAAAATCCTGCGCATCTTAAGCTTAACAGCTTAATGGCACATCCCTCACAATTAGGATTCCAAGACGCGGCCTCCCCTGTAATAGAAGAACTTCTCCACTTCCACGACCATGCCTTAATAATCGTTTTTCTAATTAGCACCTTAGTACTATATATTATTGTTGTAATAGTTACCACCAAACTTACCAACAAATACATCTTAGATTCTCAAGAAATTGAAATTGTATGAACAATTCTACCTGCTGTAATCCTAATTCTGATTGCTCTCCCATCCCTTCGAATTCTTTATCTAATAGATGAAGTAAATGATCCTCATTTAACCGTAAAAGCCATAGGACATCAATGATACTGAAGCTATGAATATACAGATTATGAAAATCTAGCTTTCGACTCATATATAATCCCAACACAAGACCTAATCCCGGGCCAATTCCGATTACTTGAAACCGACCATCGAATAGTAATTCCAATAGAATCTCCAATTCGAGTACTAGTATCAGCTGAAGACGTATTACACTCATGAGCTGTTCCCGCACTAGGAATTAAAATAGACGCCGTACCAGGACGACTAAACCAAACATCCTTTATCACCTCCCGCCCAGGAGTATTCTACGGTCAATGTTCTGAAATTTGCGGGGCCAACCACAGCTTTATACCAATTGTTGTAGAAGCCGTTCCTCTAGAACATTTTGAAAATTGATCCTCCCTTATACTTGAAGACGCCTCACTAAGAAGCTAAATAGGGTTTAGCGTTAGCCTTTTAAGCTAAAGATTGGTGCTCCCCAACCACCCTTAGTGATATGCCACAATTAAACCCCGCCCCATGATTTGCAATCCTTGTGTTCTCATGACTAATTTTTCTAACAGTAATTCCTAATAAAGTACTAAACCACACATTTACAAATGAAGTCACAGCGCTAAGCGCCGAAACCCTTAAATCAGACACCTGAAACTGACCATGGCACTAAACCTATTTGATCAATTTATAAGCCCCACACACTTGGGAATTCCCCTAATTGCTATTGCACTTACCTTACCTTGAATCCTAGTGCCCGCTCCCACTAATCGTTATCAAAACAACCGTTTAGTATCTCTTCAAAGCTGATTTATTAAAACATTTACACAACAACTACTACTCCCTATCAATCAAGCAGGTCACAAATGAGCAATAATTCTAGCCTCATTAATAATCTTCATTTTAACACTCAATGTCTTAGGTCTACTCCCTTACACTTTTACACCAACAACCCAGCTATCATTAAATATAGGTCTAGCTGTCCCACTTTGACTAGCAACTGTAATTATTGGACTACGAAATCAACCAACAGCGGCACTAGGCCATCTCCTACCAGAAGGTACTCCAGTTCCATTAATTCCCGTACTAATCATTATCGAAACAATCAGTCTATTTATTCGACCATTAGCACTAGGAGTACGACTAACAGCTAACCTTACAGCCGGCCACCTATTAATCCAACTAATTTCAACCGCCACTATTACACTAATGCCTATAATAACAACAGTAGCCACACTCACCGCCATCCTATTAGTGCTACTAACACTACTAGAAGTAGCGGTAGCCGTAATTCAAGCTTATGTGTTTGTTCTCTTATTAAGCTTATATCTACAAGAAAATGTCTAATGGCCCACCAAGCACATGCATATCATATGGTCGATCCTAGCCCATGGCCCTTAACCGGCGCAGTAGCTGCTCTCCTAATAACATCAGGCCTAGCAATCTGATTCCACTTTCACTCAACAACCTTAATAACATTAGGTCTAGTACTATTACTCCTCACCATATACCAATGATGACGAGATATTGTACGAGAAGGCACCTTCCAAGGACACCATACACCTCCTGTACAAAAAGGCCTGCGATATGGTATAATCCTTTTCATTACATCAGAAGTTTTCTTCTTCCTAGGATTTTTCTGAGCATTTTATCACTCCAGTCTTGCCCCTACACCAGAACTTGGAGGATGTTGACCACCCACTGGAGTTACAACCTTAGACCCCTTTGAAGTCCCACTACTCAACACTGCTGTCTTACTAGCATCTGGCGTAACTGTCACATGAGCCCACCACAGCCTAATAGAAGGAGAACGTAAACAAGCTATCCAATCCCTCGCCCTCACAATCCTACTAGGCCTATACTTCACCGCTCTCCAAGCTATAGAATATTACGAAGCCCCTTTCACTATTGCAGATGGGGTATATGGTTCAACATTCTTCGTAGCAACGGGCTTTCATGGACTCCATGTTATTATTGGCTCATCTTTCCTAGCTATCTGTTTCCTACGACAAATCCAGTATCATTTTACATCAGAACACCACTTTGGATTCGAAGCAGCTGCCTGATATTGACACTTCGTAGATGTTGTATGATTATTCCTATATGTCTCTATTTACTGATGAGGCTCATATCTTTCTAGTATTTCAAAGTTAGTACGAGTGACTTCCAATCACCTAGTCTTGGTTAAAATCCAAGGAAAGATAATGAATCTAATTATAGTTATAATAGCTATCTCCACAGCCCTTTCAATAATTCTAGCCCTTGTATCATTCTGACTGCCTCAGATAAATCCTGACACAGAAAAACTATCCCCATACGAATGCGGCTTCGATCCCCTTGGATCAGCACGCCTACCTTTTTCCCTACGATTCTTCCTAATTGCTATCCTATTTCTGCTATTTGATCTAGAAATCGCTCTTCTACTACCACTGCCCTGAGGAAACCAACTACCAGACCCCTCATATACTCTCCTATGGGCCGCAACTGTACTAATTCTACTTACATTAGGTCTAATTTATGAATGAATTCAAGGAGGCCTAGAATGAGCTGAATAGGGAATTAGTCCAAACATAAGACCTCTGATTTCGGCTTAGAAAACCACGGTTAAAATCCGTGATTCCCTTATGACACCCGTATACTTTACCTTTACCTCAGCATTTACCCTCGGGCTAACAGGCCTAGCATTCCACCGTAATCACTTAATATCAGCATTACTCTGCTTAGAAGGAATAATACTATCATTATTCCTAGCCCTAGCCCTTTGAATGCTACAACTAGAAGCTACCGCCTTCTCCGCCGCACCTATTCTACTACTAGCTTTTTCAGCCTGTGAAGCTAGCGCAGGTCTAGCATTATTAGTTGCTACAGCCCGAACCCACGGAACAGATCGCCTACAAGCCCTAAACCTACTACAATGCTAAAAATCCTAATCCCTACAATCATACTATTCCCCACGATCTGAATTGCCTCTCCAAAATGACTATGGACCACTACAACCTTCCAAAGTTTTACTATTGCCCTAATTAGCCTTACCTGGCTAAAATACTCTTCAGAGGCAGGATGAACCTCATCCAACCTTTATATAGGCACAGACCCATTATCAACACCCTTACTAGTCCTTACTTGCTGACTACTTCCTCTTATAATTCTAGCCAGCCAAAATCATATCAAAACAGAGCCCATTAATCGTCAACGAACCTATATTACAATATTAACCTCCCTACAAACATTTTTAATTATAGCATTTGGAGCCACCGAAATCATTATATTCTATATTATATTTGAAGCAACCCTAATCCCAACATTAATCATTATTACTCGATGAGGAAATCAAGCCGAACGACTAAGTGCAGGAACTTATTTTCTATTTTACACCCTAACCGGCTCCCTCCCCCTACTAGTGGCCCTCCTACTATTACATACTGACGTAGGAACTCTCTCAATAATAACCATTCAATACTCCCAACCTATAAATCTCCATACATGAGGAGATAAAATCTGATGAGCTGGCTGTTTAATCGCATTTCTAGTAAAAATACCATTATATGGTATCCATTTATGACTACCAAAAGCTCACGTAGAAGCCCCTGTAGCAGGCTCAATAGTACTAGCAGCAATTTTATTAAAACTAGGAGGGTATGGTATAATACGAATAATAATTATCCTAGACCCCCTATCAAAAGACCTAGTATATCCTATTATCGCTTTAGCCCTTTGAGGCGTAATTATAACAGGCTCTATTTGCCTACGACAAACAGATCTTAAGTCACTAATCGCCTATTCATCTGTAAGCCATATAGGACTGGTAGCAGGAGGTATTCTAATTCAAACACCATGAGGTTTTACCGGAGCCTTAGTACTAATAATTGCCCATGGCTTAGTGTCTTCTGCCTTGTTCTGCCTAGCTAATACCACCTACGAACGAACCCACAGCCGAACAATACTATTAGCCCGAGGCATACAAATTCTTTTCCCACTAACAGCCACTTGATGGTTCATTGCTAACTTAGCAAATCTAGCACTACCCCCTCTCCCTAATCTAATAGGAGAACTAATAATTATCACAACAATATTTAATTGATCCCCTTGAACCCTTATCCTAACAGGAGCAGGAACCCTTATTACTGCAGCCTACTCATTATACCTATTCTTAATAACACAACGAGGACCTCTCCCACAGCATATCATTAACCTACAACCTTTTCACACACGAGAACACTTATTAATAACACTACACCTTCTACCTGTTATCCTCCTTATTACAAAACCCGAAATCATATGAGGCTGATGATACTGTAGATATAGTTTAACACAAAACATTAGATTGTGGTTCTAAAAATAGAGGTTAAATTCCTCTTATCCACCGAAAGAGGCCAGAAGCAATAAGGACTGCTAATCCCTATCACCATGGTTAAACTCCATGGCTCATTCAAACGCTTCTAAAGGATAATAGTTCATCCGTTGGTCTTAGGAACCAAAAACTCTTGGTGCAACTCCAAGTAGCAGCTATGGTAAACACTATTATAATCACTACTCTCCTATTAACCTTAACAATCCTTATTTGACCCCTCACTATAACACTTAGCCCACAACCTTTAAAACAAGATTGAGCCCTTAAATATGTCAAAACAGCAGTAAGTACCGCATTCTTCATTAACATTATCCCCTTGCTCATTTTTTTAGACCAGGGAACAGAAACTATTATTACTACATGAAACTGAATAAACATTTCAAGCTTCGACATTAATATTAGCTTTAAATTCGACCACTACTCACTAATTTTCACCCCAGTAGCCCTGTACGTTACATGATCAATTCTAGAGTTTGCATCATGATATATACACTCCGACCCTTATCTAAATCGATTCTTTAAGTACTTACTATTATTCCTAGTAGCAATAATCACCTTAGTTACTGCCAACAACATATTCCAACTGTTCATCGGCTGAGAAGGAGTAGGAATTATATCCTTCCTACTAATTGGTTGATGACACGGCCGAGCCGACGCCAACACAGCAGCCCTACAAGCAGTTATCTATAATCGAGTCGGAGATGTAGGCTTAATCCTAGCCATAGCCTGAACTGCAATAAACTTCAACTCCTGAGAAATCCCGCAGATCTTTATTTTATCTAAAAACTTCGACATAACCCTGCCCTTGATAGGAATTATTCTAGCTGCTACCGGAAAATCTGCACAATTTGGCTTACACCCTTGACTACCCTCCGCTATAGAAGGTCCAACCCCAGTATCAGCACTACTACACTCAAGCACTATAGTAGTTGCAGGTATTTTCTTACTAATCCGACTTCATCCCCTAATAGAAAATAATCAATTAGCACTAACCACCTGCCTATGCCTAGGTGCCCTAACAACTCTCTTCACCGCCACCTGTGCCCTCACCCAAAATGACATCAAAAAAATTGTAGCATTCTCAACATCCAGTCAACTAGGTTTAATAATAGTTACCATTGGACTTAACCAACCCCAACTAGCCTTCCTACACATCTGTACCCATGCCTTCTTCAAGGCCATACTCTTCCTGTGTTCAGGATCCATCATTCACAGCCTCAATGATGAACAAGACATCCGAAAAATAGGAGGTTTACACAAACTCATACCATTCACCTCCTCTTGTCTTATTATTGGAAGCCTCGCCCTTACAGGAATACCCTTCCTAGCAGGATTCTTCTCAAAAGACGCAATTATTGAAGCCCTCAACACCTCCCACTTAAACGCCTGAGCCCTAGCTCTAACACTAATCGCCACATCCTTTACAGCAGTTTATAGCCTACGAGTCATTTTCTTTGTAACCATAGGCTCACCTCGATTCACAACTCTATCCCCAATTAATGAAAACTACCAAACACTAACTGCTCCCATCGAACGCCTAGCCTGAGGAAGCATTATTGCAGGCCTAATCCTTACCTTAAATTTCCTACCATCAAAAACCCCTACCATAACAATACCACCCTCTCTTAAACTAGCCGCATTGCTAGTCACAATCACAGGTCTTATTATTGCACTAGCCCTAGCCACAGCAACCACCAAACAAATTAAAACCTCTCCCTCACTGTTACTACACAACTTCTCCAACATACTAGGATTCTTCCCACCTATTATCCACCGAATTATACCCAAGCTAAACCTGTTACTTGGTAAACAAGCAACTAAATTCGACCGACAATGACTAGAAATTGGGCCAAAAGGCCTACACCCCACACACCACTATATCTCCGCATTTTTTGACAAAACTAACACCAACATCATTAAAGTCTACCTAACCTCCTATTTAATCTCAATCGCCCTAGCCATTGCCCTCTTATCCACATTTTAAACTGCTCGAAGCGCTCCACGACTTAAACCACGCGTTAGCTCTAATACTACAAAAAGACATAACAACAGAACTCATGCACAAACAACTAACATCCCGCCCCCAACAGAATATATTAAAGAAACTCCACCTACATCCCCACGCACCATAAAAAATTCTTTAAACTCATCTACAACAACTCAACCCCCATAAGCACTTCAAAATCACCACCCCGCTATTCCCACTCCAAATATATACATTAATACATAAGCTTTTACCGAACCCGCTCCCCATGTTTCAGGAAAAGGCTCAGAAGCTAAAGCCGCTGAATAAGCAAACACTACCAACATACCCCCCAAATAAATTAAAAATAACATTAAACCAATTAATGACCCACCATGCCCTACCAAAATCACACATCCAACCCCAGCTGCCATTGCCAGCCCTAAAGCCGCAAAATAAGGTGCAGGATTAGAAGCAACTCCCACCAAACCCACCACCAAGCTCAATAAAAGAAGATCAAGAAAATACATCATAATTCTCACCAGGATTTTAACCAGGACTAATGACTTGAAAAACCACCGTTGTAATTCAACTATAAGAACTTATGGTCATCCGAAAAACACACCCCCTATTCAAAATTGTTAACGACGCATTAATTGATCTCCCCGCCCCATCCAACATTTCTGCATGATGAAATTTTGGTTCCCTATTATTACTATGCCTAATAATACAAATTATAACAGGATTATTCCTAGCCATACATTATACATCAGATATTTCAACCGCATTTTCATCCGTAGCCCACATCTGCCGAGACGTAAACTACGGATGAATTATCCGCAACCTCCACGCAAACGGAGCCTCCTTCTTCTTTATTTGCATTTACCTGCACATCGGACGGGGGCTATATTACGGCTCCTATTTATATAAAGAAACCTGAAATATTGGAGTAATCTTACTACTTCTTGTAATAATAACAGCATTTGTTGGGTATGTCCTACCATGAGGCCAAATATCTTTCTGAGGAGCAACAGTAATCACAAACCTACTTTCAGCAGTACCCTATATAGGAGACATACTTGTACAATGAATCTGAGGTGGATTTTCAGTAGACAACGCAACACTAACACGATTCTTCGCATTTCACTTTCTACTTCCATTTGCAGTTGTAGCAGCCACACTTCTGCACGCCCTCTTCTTACATGAAACCGGCTCAAACAACCCACTAGGCTTAAACTCCGATGCAGACAAAATTTCCTTCCACCCATACTTCTCCTATAAAGACATTCTAGGATTCATTCTTCTCCTAACAGCCCTCGCATCCCTAGCACTTTTCTCACCTAATCTACTAGGAGACCCAGAAAACTTCACTCCAGCCAATCCCTTAGTAACCCCTCCTCACATCAAGCCAGAATGGTACTTTCTATTTGCATACGCTATCCTGCGCTCCATCCCAAACAAACTAGGAGGAGTCCTTGCCCTACTATTCTCAATCCTAGTACTTATAGTTGTACCCCTACTACATACATCCAAACAACAAGGTCTCACCTTCCGCCCCATTGCCCAATTTATATTCTGAGTACTAGTAGCAGACGTAATAATCCTTACCTGAATTGGAGGAATACCAGTCGAACACCCATTTATTATCATTGGACAAATTGCCTCTGTCCTATACTTCTCATTATTCCTAATCCTAAACCCTCTAACGGGCTGATTAGAAAATAAACTTCTAAACCTTCAATGCCCTAGTAGCTTAGCCATTAAAGCGCCGGTCTTGTAATCCGGAGATCGAAGGTTAAAATCCTTCCTAGTGCCAGAAAAGAGAGATTTTAACTCCCACCCCTAACTCCCAAAGCTAGGATTCTAAACTAAACTATTTTCTGTTAACAGTATGTCCCGACATACATTAATTTACTATGGTATAGTACATAATATGCATAACACAACCCTATGCTTTAGTACATATTATGCATGATTTTACATAATGACCTAAAATCATTAAATTAAGTTGGCCATATAAATCATCTAGCACTTTCCTACATCAGTTAATCACATAACCACTACATACATATGCCACCTATTGAAGTTCCACAAGAACTCCCGTTGACCGGAAGAAATTGCCTACCTCAAATAACTGCATGTTCCAATAATTCCTATGTTTAACCAACAGTTAATTTCCCTAAACCTTATTAATGTAGTAAGAAACCATCAACCCTGTATACCTTAATGTACAAGGTCCTTGATAGGGTCAGGGGCAAAACTTGTGGGGGTTTCACAACTTGCACTATTACTGGCATCTGGTTCCTATTTCAGGGCCATTCGTTTCCAGCACCCACTTACTGTGAACTATCCTGGCATAAGTTATTGGTGGGACTTCTTTATAGCACAAACTCCCCAAGCAAAGCGTTCATTTAAAGGCATTTAATTCTTTTTTTGGGGTCACTTTCACTTGGCATATTTCATGCATCAATCCTAACTGGTCCCATCAAGGGAGTCCATTTTCCTTGCTTGATTAATAATATATGCATGTCTTAATGACATAATTCTAAAGATCCACATACGTGTATTTCACGTGCATACCTTTATCCTTTACTCCTCATATTACCCTAAGACTGCCCCCCCCTCGCGCGCGATAAACCCCCCTACCCCCTAATGCCGAACAAGTCCTAAGTTATCCTGTTAAACCCCTAAACCAGGTTAGGCCCGATTGGCATCATCAACTAGTTGTGATATGTGTTGATATATAGTGTTACAAATTTGAATTATATTATATA